TGTAATGTAGCGGGTGAATCCGCCATTTCAGCAACTACAATAGTGTATTCCATCGCCCCCTCTTCTTGGAAAGTAGTTACTACTTGAGCCACGGAGGATGCTCTTTGACCGATAGCTACATAAACACATATTACATCTTGCCCTTTTTGATTGAGAATTGTATCTGTGGCTACTGCTGTTTTGCCAGTCTGTCTGTCCCCAATAATTAACTCTCGCTGACCGCGCCCTATGGGGATCATCGAATCGATAGCAATAAGCCCTGTTTGAAGGGGTTCATACACGGAACGCCTGGAAATTATACCCGGAGCAGGAGATTCAATTAAGCGAGATTCCGAAGCGACAATTTCGCCTCTCCCATCAATAGGTTTAGCGAGAGCGTTTATAACACGACCCAAGTAAGCCTCGCTTACGGGTATCTGAGCAATTCTTCCTGTTGCTTTTACAAAACTTCCCTCTTGTATCATCAACCCATCGCCCATTAATACAATCCCAACATTTTTGGATTCCAAATTCAGAGCAATACCTCTAGTCCCTTCTGCAAATTCGACTAATTCACCTGACATTATTTCACCAAGACCTATAATACGAGCAATCCCATCCCCCACTTGAACTACGCGACCGATATTCTCAATTCCTACTTTCCTATTATATTGTTCAATACGTTCGCGGAGAATTTTATGAATTTCGTCGACTCGAATGGTTGCCATTAGTGTTTCTTGAATCTTTTTTTTTCGGAAGCAAGGGGAAAAATAATGCCTAAATTATAAACGAAAGTAGAAGTTCAAAGCTTAATAAATTTAAATTATTTCTTCCATTCTATGGCCCCTAGAATGCCGATATTAGCACGAATCGTACGGAAATGCAACTCGGTATTCAAACAACTATTCAGAGTTCCTAGAGCTCCTTGTACGGCTTGTTGGAAAACCCGTTGTCGGACCTGATTCATCGCTCTTTGTTTTTCAAAATAAAGGGTTTCATTTTTAGACTTTTCTAATTGTTTCAAACTCATAGAAGTAGCATTAATCAAATTTGCTTTTTCTCGTTCTATCTCAGAGTATCCATTCATCCGATACTCATCTGCTTCTAGTTCGACTTTCTGTAATCGAAGCCGAGCTTTTTCGAGTTGTTCAAGGGTCCCTCTACGCAATTCTTCCGAATTTCGAATAGTACTTAAGATCCTCTGTTTTCGATTATCTAATAAATCTTTTAATGAAAGTAGATTATCTTGCTATTAAGTTTACAACTTTTATGATCTCTTCCCGAACCAAACATGAATCTTTCGATTCATTTGGCTCTCACGCTCCTTTTTTTCTTTTTTGGTATGTATTATGGTTATTTCCATATCTTTTTTTTTTATGTAATGAGCCTATCCTCTTTTCTCTTTGTATTTCAATATACCAAAACGTATAGAAGACTAGATAAATATTAAGAGGACTCTTCCGACTAGATAAAAATCTATCATGGTCAGCAAAGTTGTTTCTTTATTTGTGTTTGCTCTGTTAGTTAACAATTTCATTAAGAAAAACGAAGTAAATAAATGGAAAATGAAAATTGCTAGAATTATTTTTTTTCCTTAAATCCAAAAATTTATCTTTTTTTTAGACACAGGTCGTCAATTCGGCATTGGAAAAAGGGCAGGGTGCCCTTCTAGTAAATAGTTCAAACCATTTTATCGATATGAGTGTTCTATATCAGATAAATTCTACACTAGCTATTTCCCGTTTAAAGCATTTGGATACTAATAAAGCATTTCGATACTAATATAGTTGTAGAAAGAGTACCTCTTTTTGCCTAGACTTCAAGCAGTTTAGCTTTAACCGTGTTAATGGTCTCACATTATTGGTCTATAGAGAATCAAAGTAAATTTACCAATGAGTCGCGAAATGCTATGGTTCTTCCATATGATTTCTGAAGTTATTCAGAAGTAATTCGTGGAGATCGTGCACCTTTTCTTATTTATACCAAAACAAAAATACTAAAAAATATTCTAAAGTGCAGCCGGATAGATCCAATCTATTCTTGAAATAGACAACTCGCACACACTCCCTTTCCAAAAAAAATCAATACGCCAACCACTACAGTTAGATTTATTAGATTTGTTGCTAAAATATCGGTATTAAGCCCGAAACTCCCAGCGAATGGCCAGTGAGCTAAAAAAACAAAAGAATGGGTTACATTTTTCATATGCTCTCCTCTTATAGATAGGACGAACAAAGAAGAAAGTTTTTGATCACTTACTTCGCTCGCCCTTTTTTTATCGGTTTTTTTTAATGCACTTTTTTTAATGCAAATAGATTCAATCTAATAATTTCTTTTAGATTAAGTCTTAGGTCTCGTTTGACCTGTGAAATGAAAGATCTCCTTTGTTAAAATGTTCCCAAAATTCCTAAAATAAAAGGAAAAAGACTTTCCACTATCCTAAACAAAGGACGGGAAGGAAGAGGGCTAGCATATCTTTTACCTAAATTGATCATGTACTTGGAATTATAGAAGCAAATATCAATTTACTAAAAAAAGAAAAAAGTATCTAATCTAAAGGACTTATTTTCTTTTTTAGGATTAAACAAAAGGGTTCGCAAATAAAAGGGCTAGTGCCACAACCAGTCCATAAATTGTTAAAGCTTCCATAAAAGCTAGACTAAGCAATAAAGTACCTCGTATTTTCCCCTCCGCTTCTGGTTGTCTCGCAATACCCTCTACAGCTTGTCCTGCAGCAGTACCTTGACCAACTCCAGGCCCAATAGAAGCAAGCCCTACAGCCAATCCAGCAGCAATAACGGAAGCAGCAGCAATTAGTGGATTCATGGTGAGTTCCTCGTGTCAAAAAAAAAAGAAATGGTTAAGGATACAATCAACCAAGAAATTATTACTTTAAACTTCTAAGCTCTATTGGGTAGAAGTAACTAAAAAGTACAAATTGAAATAATAATCTAAATCGTCCGAACTACTTAGAGATCTCGTTTTTAGTTTCTAATCATTAAAGGTTTGTGTAAATCCATATGCTTTTCATTATTCTATTTCTCTTTCTTTCCAACCAACCACTCTTTCATTCCATCTTTTTTTACTCTTCGATATCCTTGAGTTCCCATTTTTTCCCTTCATCTAATCCATAATAAAAGAGGAAATACAGGAAGAACCCCTATTGAAATCGAACTAATCCAAATCCAATAGGAATCAAATCAAGATATACAATTGATAACAATATGCTGCATAGAATTGGATATGAAATCCAATTCCAAAATCATTCCTTAGAAAGCCGCACAAAAGATGACTGTCTTATAGACATTAAGGAGATAGATCTAACCGGATTTCGTTCTCCCTGAATGCATATATAATTTAACAATTCCATAATATAGTCTATTCTCTCTCCTACAACTCTAGGTTATTTATTCATACGCATTTCGAACTAGTTAGTTTTCTAACCAGGAGGATTATCTGCAACCATGCATGAATTGGGCTAAGCTAAAAAAAAAAAGACTATTTCGAAAATTAGTCAATTCAATGATGACCTTCCATGGATTCACCTATATAGGCTGCGGCTAACGTTGCAAAAATCAGAGCTTGAATACCGCTTGTAAATAATCCAAGAAACATGACCGGTATAGGGACTACTAAGGGGACTAAAGAAACAAGAACAACAACGACTAATTCATCCGCCAATATATTTCCGAAAAGTCGAAAACTAAGCGATAATGGTTTTGTGAAATCTTCTAGGATGTTAATTGGTAAAAGGATTGGGGTTGGTTTAATATATTTCTCGAAATAACTCAATCCTTTTTTGCTAAGACCCGCATAAAAATATGCCGCTGATGTGAGTAAAGCTAAAGCAACAGTAGTATTTATATCATTGGTGGGCGCTGCTAATTCCCCATGGGGTAACTCTATAATTTTCCAAGGTAAAAGAGCACCCGACCAATTCGAAACAAAAATAAAAAGGAACATAGTTCCAATAAAGGGAACCCAGGGACCATACTCTTCTCCAATCTGAGTTTTGCTTAAATCTCGAATAAACTCAAGGACATATTCGAAGAAATTCTGACCGTCGGTTGGGATGGTTTGTGGATTCCGAACAGCTATAATAACAGAACCTAGCAAGATAGTAATTACGACCCAAGAAGTGATGAGTACTTGGGCATGAATTTGGAAACCTCCTATTTGCCAATAGAAGTGTTGGCCTACTTCTACGCCTGATATATCATACAACCCCTTGAGTGTTTTAATGGAACATGGTGTAATATTCATATTGTCCTCTGATAAAAATTGAACTTCAAAAAAGGAATTCTTTTGATTCAACCATCTCTTTCTCAACTCAGCAACTTGAAGTATTAATCTTATATTTAGGATACCAAGAAATCACATCAAATGATAATATATATCAATACCCTCTAATATATATCAATATTCCCCTTCTTTTATCTATGCAAAACAAAAAAAATAGTAACTGATCCCATAAATCTACATAATTGTCACTATTCTTCTTAATCTTAATCAATGATTTCTTATATGGAGAGAACGGCCCTCACAAATTGCAAATACTAATTTGTTAAGAATCAATCGAATTGAAGTCATAGTGTCATCGTTGGCAGGAATCGATATATTCGCGAGATCCGGATCACAATTTGTATCGACTAAAGAAATAGTAGGAATCCCCAAGATGGCGCATTCCCGAAGAGCTATATACTCTTTTTGCTGATCAAGTACGATCACAATGTCAGGCAACCTCGTCATATATTTAATCCCGCCGAGATATCTTTGCAAGGTAGATAATTTTCTCTTTAAGATTGCCACATCTCTTTTTGGGAGATGGTGGAATTTTCCCATCTTTTCTTCCGCTCTTAAGTCTCTAAATTGAGAAAGTCTAGTTTTGGTAATCGACCAATTCGTTAACATACCACTGAACCACTTTTTATTAACATAATGACAACGAGACCTTATTGCAGCTGATGCTACTAAATCTGCTGCTCTTTTTTTGGTACCAACAATTAAGAAGCTTTTTCCCTGACTTGCTGCATCAAAAACTAAATCACAAGCTTCTGATAAAAAACGAGCCGTTCTAGCGAGATTTGTAATATGAGTACCTTTACGCTTTGCCGAGATGTAAGGGGCCATTTTCGGATTCCATTTCTTAATACCATGACCAAAATGAACTCCCGCTTCTATCATCTCTTTCAAATTGATGTTCCAATATCTTCTTGTCATTTTTTCCACACTTCCTTTTTTTTTCTTTTTTTCGTCTTACCATTACGGAATTGATTTCTTTTTGAAGATTAAGAAAGAGCCGAAATATCTTGAAATAAATAATAATTGTTCTGATGGAACCTTCCACTCAGAATTGACCATTGATACATGATATAAACACAGCCTTAATAAATTAACTAATTAGCATTCTAAGGTAAAAAGTCTAGTTTCAATTAAAGTAAAAAAATCTGCTTTATATGATATGCTTTATATATCCTTAAATCGTATAAAAGGGAGTAAATGGGGGTTCTGATGTCTCATAGAAATTGTTTGTTACGTCAGAATCAGAAGAAACTAATTCTGTATGGAGAAACAAAATTTCTCTCATTTCTGACATGAATAGATTTTTTTTTTTAATTTCGAAATAAAAGTTCTTGTCTTGTGGGAAACGATGCACAAATTTTTGGAATCCGGTACCAACAGGTATAATTCCCCCCAGAACTACGTTTTCTTTCAGGCCTTTCAACCAATCAATACGACCTCGTAGGGCAGCTTTTGCTAAAACTCGAGCAGTTTCTTGAAAACTTGCTTCAGATATGAAACTTTGGGTATTCAGGGAAGCCCTTGTTATTCCCAATAAGATTGCCTGATAATAGATCGATTCATTCAAAGCTCGCCCTGCTCGTTCCGCTCGCAATAGTCCTATTAATTCCCCAGGTAAAAAAACATTAGACATTCCATCTTCGGAAACCCGTACTTTTGATGTTACTTGGCGTATAATAATCTCTATATGTTTATTATGGATCTGTACCCCTTGGGATCGATAAACCTTTTGGATCTTATTAACCAAAGAGATACGACTTTGGGCGATGGTTAGCTCAGCTCCAATCAAGAATCCCCAGGGAACCCCAAGAATTCTTGGTATACGCTCATTCCAATCCTCAATTCTCCTTTCGAGATTCGGCGATAGTGAATCAATTGAACGCGCTTCGAATATTTGTTCTACTTTTGGAAGACCTTGCGTTATATCACTAGATCTCGATTTTTCATATATAAAGGTAACTAACCTATCTCCTTTGTAAAGGATTTTTCCATAATGACCATGAACAGTTGCTCCTATAGTGGCCAAATAAGGCTTAGCTGCTCTTATAACAAAGGAGTCCATATTAACAATGAAAATTTGACCAGATTTTTTTATGTGCGATTTAAATAGACATACATTTTCGCAAATAAATTGTCCAAGGTGAATTATTGCCAATGTCTCCTCCCATGAGTCATGATGGAGAAAGTGCCAATTCAAATGGAATGGATCCAACATGATGTTACTGTCGAAATTCGACATCCTTTTATTTTCATCTATTAAAGAGTATTTAAGCCCTTGAAGTATTTGGAAGGTTTGTTTCAAATTATCAAGGAACAAGTATTTTTTTAACAAGATCCGATTATGTGTTAATAAATAGTAAGATGAGGAAAAAGTCGATATACTAGGTACAATAGCGCCTAAGAGACCAAAAATATCTCGAATAAGAATGCTAGGATTCGATTCTTTTACCGCATTGGGATATTTCGAATTCTTGAATAAACCAATTCGAGAACAATTGGATGCCGACAAAATCATCAAAGACGGGCATTCTTTATTTCGATTCAACAAGGTGCCAATAGCTTCTTGATGTTGGCTAAGTGATTGAATCTTCTCCTTGGAATAAAAGAAATTGGTATTGTTGCGATCTAACCTATTATTGGGAATGGGTCCTGCACTTGTTCTATCATACCTTCTTCTTGTATATGAAATAGGGGACTTGACTAATTCAATTCTTAGGAAATCGCGAATCAGATCATTTGTTCTTAACTCAACAAGGGAAGCACGAGCCCCCTCTTTTTCTTCTTGTTCCCAATTCACTACCAAGCAAGTTCGAACGAATTGACTATTCGTGTGATAAATTCTTTGAGTTAACTTGCTATTTTCATGAGAAATAAAATTGACAAGTCGAAGTTGGAGATTATCCTCTTCTTGCAAGAGATCTTGCGGGAAAAGTCTTGCTAGATTTCTTCCTTCGTCCATTTCATATGTGACTGCAGGTCGAACTGAAACAAAATACTTTTCCTTGCTTTTGAGAATTTTTTTCCGTTGAACATAAACCCAATTTTTTCTTTTTTTTGAGTCCTTAGAATCTTTTTTTTCTCTTTCTGGTGGTATCAAACTGGCGCCTAATATCTTATCCGCCTCCTCAGGAAAATGAATATCTCCGGAAAAGATTTTTAGTTCCGTATGGCTTTTTTTTCTCTTAACTCGGACCAATCCACCTAGTCGACTTCTTGTATTTTTTGTCAGTTGTGTATCCACTCCAATAATACTATTGTCAAGTACCTTTAGGGATGAGGATCTGGGCAAGATATGGAGTTCTTGAAGAATGAAAAAAAACCGATCTACTTCTTTTTGGTATTTTAGACTAAATTCTTTTGTTCCTCGATGCTCAATAAAACCCTCTTTTTTTAAGATAAAATCTTCCTCAGGGCTCCCATATTCGTCCTCTGAGTCTTCCTCTGAGTCTTCTTCTAAAGCCTCATATTCGTTCTCTGAGCCATCTTCACGGATCCCATATTCTTCTTCTTCTAGAGTTCCATATTCGCCCTCTCGAGTTTTATATTCGTTTTCTGGATTCCCGTATTTTTCTTCTGAGTCTTTCTCTAGAGTCCTATATTCATCCTCTAGGATCCCGTATTCATCTTCTAGGGTTTCATATTCGTCTTCTAGAGTCCTATATTCGTTCTCTGGTCTCTCATATTCGTCCTCTGAGTCTTCCTCTAAAGTCCTATACTCTTCCTCTCGGGTCCTATACGCTTCCTCTCGGATCCTATACTCTTCCTCTCGGATCCTATACTCTTCCTCTCGGGTCCTATATCGAAATTTAACAATTCCTGAACCCCTTTTATCTTTTCTGTATCCCGGATCGTCAAAATAAGCAAAAATAGTATTTCTACGTAAAACACCCATAAAGGGTATTTCAATTGAAATCCCCAAACAGGATATTAGCTCTTTTTCTTGTTCTTGATGATTTTGTAATGGAATGACGAACCTATTTCTTCGCTTTTTCGCCAACAAATCTGAATTATCTTGAAGAATAGAAGGATAGATAAAATTCCAATGATTGTTGGACACCATTCGATTTGGCGTTAAATAATCAAGAATTTTCTTATCTTTTTTACCAAAAGTATCCAACAGTCTATGGCTTACTTGATCATTAGCCATTGGGAGGTCAAAGATATATCTTCCGTCAAGAGAAAAAGAATAAGTATTCATTAGATCTTGATCCTTGTGCAGCGAAAAGGATGCTATACTGGATCTGCACATACTTACTGACAATATCCATAAATGGCTTGTTTTTGGTAATCGACGAAGATTACCATATTGATATTCGGGCGCATGGTAAACATCAGTACTCCAGTGCATTTCCCCGTCTGATTCGGAATAAATATGCTTTTGTACATTTTCTTTAAAATGCAAAGTGGATGTTCCAGCACGAATCTCCGCAATTACTTGTTCACATTCTACATATTGATCATTTTGCACTAGAATCAAGCTTTTTAACGGAATATTCACACTATGTAGAATATCCTGACTCTGAATAGTTACACGCAAGTCTATATAGCATAGAAAAGCAGGCTGCCCATGACGGGTACGTGTGGGGTGAACCAAATTCTCATTGAATTGGATTTTTCCATTCGAGGGGGATCGTACAAGGTCGGCAGTACCCCCTGTGAATACTCCACCAGTATGAAAAGTTCTTAATGTTAGTTGAGTCCCTGGCTCCCCAATTGATTGACCCGCAATAATACCTACAGCTTCTCCCAATTCGACCAGATCACCATGAGTGGGACTCCGCCCATAACATAATTGACAGATCCAAGATGTGCTCCGGCAAGTAAAAGGGGTTCTAATATATATTGGTTGTGCCCGAAACGGTTGTGCTCGAAAGGCAGTTATGAATCGATTGACTAATCCAATTCCAATATCTTGATTTCGAGCAGCAATGCATCGTGAACCAATATATATATCGTCTGCTAATACACGACCAATTAGTGTTTGGACAAAAAGTTTTTCTGTCATCCCATTTTGAGGACTCACAGAAATACCTCGGATAGTACCACAATCTCTTCTACGCACAATAACATGTTGAACTACTTCAACAAGTCTGCGTGTAAGATATCCGGCATCTGCTGTTCGTACAGCAGTATCTACAACCCCTTTGCGGGCTCCGTAGCAGGAAATTATATATTCTGTCAAAGAAAGTCCTTCGCGTAAATTGCTTTGAATAGGTAAATCAATCATTTGTCCTTGAGGATCCGCCATTAACCCTCTCATCCCTACTAATTGGTGTACCTGAGATGCATTTCCTCTGGCTCCTGAAAAAGACATTAGATAGACTGGATTAGAAGGATCTGTTAGCCGAAAATTCGAATTCATTTCTTGTTTCAAATATTCACTTGTAGCATACCATATTTCAACGGATTGGCGTAATTTTTCTACTGCGTGTACAGCCCCATAATAATAGTGTTTTTCCAAAAGAAAACTCTGTTGTTCCGCATCTTGGACTAACCATCCTTTAGAGGGTATTGTTAAAAGATCTTCGATTCCTAAAGAAATCGATGTAGTAGTAGCTTGATGGAAGCCCAGAGCCTTTAGTTGATCCAGTATATGGGATGTATATCCCATTCCGAAATGATCTATTAATCTGCTAATAAGTCGTTTCATAGCAGTTCCGTCTATCTCTTTATTATGAAAGACCAGGTTGGCCCGTTCCGCCATACATAAGTACCCCCTTTTTTGACTGAGTAGGATTCGACAATTGCTGAGTAGGATTCGACAATAGGCCTGAGTCAGTGATTCGAAAACTTAATTTACCCCCTTTCCTCAATCTCAATCTGAATTTGCGCGGCAAAAAAGATGGTACTAGCGAAATCGGAATGCCCCCCGAAAGGGGCATCGCCGAATCTAACTTCCTTGTTTAGATTTAGATAGTGTATGAATAGGCCCGACTAAATCCTTGTATGGCTTCCTCTATTTCTCTATAAAAAGAAATATGACCAAGAGTGGTTCGAATGTATATAGAACGGGTTTCTTTTTTTCTATTTCCGACTATTAGATAGTGGGTATAAATCTCATGATAAGTCCCAAAAGATTCATATTGAACTTCAATCGGAACTTCTCTTGATCCAATGATGCGTTGATCTAGTTTCCATCGGAGCCACAGGGGACTGTTTAAACCAATTCGTTTCTGTCTATAAGCTCCCAGTGCATCATAGGAACTAGAAAAATAGGGTTCTTTATCTTTCGTATAATTATTTTTATTGTAGTTTACTTTTTTATTTGGATAGTTTCCGCAACTATTATATCTATTTGCACAAATACCTCGACGATTTCCAATCGTTAATACATAAAGTCCGATAAGCATGTCTTGGGTTGGCACGCAAATAGGATCTCCTATAGCGGGAGACAGGAGATTCATATGAGAAAACATAAGTAAACGGGCTTCTGCTTGAGCTTCTAAGGATAAAGGTAGATGAACAGCCATTTGATCCCCATCAAAGTCCGCATTGAAACCCTTACACACTAATGGATGTAAACAAATAGTACGCCCCTCTACTAAAGTGGGTTGGAAGGCCTGTATGCCTAATCTATGCAGGGTAGGTGCTCTGTTCAAGAGTACAGGATGCCCCTGCATAACTTCTTGAAGTATTTCCCATACAATGGGTTCCTTTTCCCAAATTTTCCTTTTAGCAATCCTGACATTAGAAGTAGCACGTTTTGTGATTAAATCGCGAATTACAAATAGCTGAAAAAGCTTTATTGCTATCTCTAGAGGTAATCCACATTGATGTAATGAAAGCGAAGGACCCACAACAATGACAGAACGCCCCGAGTAATCGACCCGTTTCCCAAGCAGAGTCTCGCGAAACCTCCCCTCTTTACCCTCAATTACATCTGAAAGTGACTTGTATACTTTATTGTAACCATCCCTCGTTGGTTGCCCGCGAGACCCACTATCAAGAAGTGTATCCACGGCTTCTTGTACCAATTTTTCCTGGCACATTACTAAATCTGCTGGCGCTAATTCACTTCTTTTTAATAGATAGGCAAGGTTGTTGTTCCGACGGATAACTCTCTTATAAAGTTCATTAATATCCGAAGTCACTACTTTATCCCCAGACCTATAAACAATGGGTCTCAATTCGGGAGGAAGAACCGGTAATAAGCACAAAACCATCCATTCTGGTTCTACATTTGTTTGAATAAAATGTTTTGCCAATTGCATTCGTCTAATTAAAAAAACTTTTCTTATTCGTCTTTTTCTATCTTCCCATTCATCTCCACTATACCCCTCGTCTTCTAATTCCTTCCATTCAACCAAGGAATTCTCTATAATAATTCGCAAATCCAAATCTGCTAATTGTTCTCTAATAGCACCTGCTCCTGTCGCAATTTCCCGATTTCGAAATGTTGCAAAGCCTGGGGTAGAAAAAAATGGGGAAATGCTATGGTTACAGGATGAAATTTCATCTTCGAATAAACCTCGTAATCGTAAGAAAGTAGGTTTTTTAGCGCTGGGCCTAGCAAAAGAGAAATCACCGTATACTAGGCCTTCCAATTTTTTAAGGGGTTTATCTAAAAGATTCGCGATATAACTAGGAAGACCTTTCAAATACCACACATGAGTCACTGGACATGCCAGTTTGATGTATCCCATTTGATATCTTCGTATCCGAGAATCAACAAATTCTACCCCACATTTTTGACAAAATCTTTCGTCTTCGTTTTCACCTACGCTCGCTCGAGAATTTCCACAAGCACAAATTCCGCTTTTTATGGGTCCAAAGATTCTTTCGCAAAACAATCCATCTTTTTCTGGTTTATCGGTTTTATAATGAAAAGTGGAGGGCCTTGTGACTTCGCCAATGACTTCCCCATTAGGTAGGATTTTATTAGCCCAAGCCTTTATTTGTTGAGGGGAAACGAGTTCAATTTGAAGTTGTTTATGTTTATATTGGTCAATCATAAAATAGAAATAAGAAAAGAATTTATATTTATTCTGATCAAACATCCTCCCTATTAACCTGAAAGTTCTTCTCAGATACAAGGAAATGGTTTAGTTCTAGAGCCAAAGATCGTAGTTCTCGAACGAGCACTCGAAAAGATTCTGGAGGATCCTCGTGATTGGGCACTCTTTTTCCCCAGATCGTAGCATTAAGTATTTCTTGGCGAGCTATAAGATGATCGGATTTATAAGTAAGTACCTCTTGTAAAATATGAGCAACACCAAATCCTTCTAAAGCCCAAACTTCCATTTCTCCTACTCGCTGTCCCCCTTGTTTGGCTCTTCCTCTAACGGGTTGTTGGGTAACAAGTGAGTAGGGCCCAGTAGAACGTCCATGGATTTTCTCATCAACTTGATGAATTAATTTTAAAATATAGGACTTCCCTATTAGAACAGGTTGTTCGAAGGGATCTCCTGTTCTTCCATCAAATATTCTGCTTTTTCCCGGGTACTCGGGTTCAAATACCCATGGATTTTTTGTTTGTTTACTGGCTTCATATAATTCTGAAAATACAAGTTTTCTTGAAGCTTCTTGCTCATATCTCTCATCAAAGGGTGCTATTCTATAATGTTTCTTTAGCAGATCCCCAGCTAATCCGAGCGAGCTTTCGAATATTTGTCCCACATTCATTCGTGAGGGTACTCCTAGGGGATTGAACACCATATCAACAGGTGTTCCATCTTGCAAATAGGGCATATCTTGCCTAGGCAAAATTTTGGAAATGATCCCCTTATTCCCGTGTCTTCCTGCTACTTTATCCCCAACTTGGATTTCACGTTTCTGTAAAATATATACACGAACCATTATGTCGAGGGGATCCCTTTGGATCCATTTCACATCGATAACGCGCCCTCTTCCACCTATAGGTAGTTTGAGAGAAGTTTCTTTTGAAGTGGATACCTCAAGACCAAAAATGGCCCGTAATAATCCAGCTTCCGCGATATACGAGGATTCGCTCACTATCTGAGGCGTTAATTTACCTACTAAAATATCGCCTGTTTCTACCCAGGATCCCAACCTCACAACTCCATTTCTGTCCAAATTGCGGAGTAAATGTTCTTCTAGATGTGGTATTTCTTTAGTGATTTTTTCAGAGGAGCCTTGGCTTGTCGTATCCGTCTGAATTTCATATTTTCGGATGTGAAAAGAAGTATAAATATCCTCATATACCAAACGTTCGCTAATTAGTACTGCGTCTTCAAAATTGTAACCCTCCCACGGCATATAAGCTACTAAAACGTTTTTTCCTAAAGCAAGTTCCCCACCAACTGTAGCTGCTCCCTCCGCTAAAATTTGCCCTTTTTTAATGGATTTACCCCGTGGAACCCGGGGTTTTTGGTGCATACAAGTATTTTTGTTAGAGCGCCGATGGGCAACTAAAGGAATACTTATAGTTTTCCCGCTACTTGATAAAAGGATCTTGTGACTATCACTAGAAATGATCTTTCCCTCGCGTTCGGCTATAATGGAAACCCTCGAATCTAGAGCTGTTTGGCGTTCCAATCCAGTTCCAACAATGCACTTCTCGGACCGAGAAAGTGGAACTGCTTGGCGCTGCATATTAGAACTCATTAAAGCCCGATTCGCATCATTATGCTCAATAAAAGGAATGAGAGAACCTCCAATAGAAAAATATTGGAAAGGAAAAATACTTCTAACATGAATCTGTTCCCATGCAATAGTCAGGAATTCTTGACGGTATCTAGCTGGGACAACCTGTTCTTCCTGAATACCCTGATTCAAGGACAAAGAATTTCCTGCTGCTATCATATAATATTCATCTTTATTTGGTGATAAATAAACCACCTGTCTCTCTTTTTTTTCTTTTGCTTTCTCAGATATTTCATAAAATGGACTCTCTATAGATCCCCACCAGTGATCAATTTTCACATGAATAGCTAAGGATCCAGTAAGTCCAACATTGATGCCTTCGGACGTGTCAATTGGACAAATACGCCCATAGTGACTCGGATGAATATCTCGGCTCCGAAAACTTGCAGTTCTCCCCGTCAATCCTCCAGGACCCAAACAACTCACTTTTCGACCATGAACCGTTTGTGTCAATGGATTGGTTTGGTCAAAAACTTGAGATAAGGGGTATGTGCCAAAAAAGGTCTCATAAGTAGTTATTAATAAAATCGAAGTTGAAGTTGGAGTTACCAAAGTTTGTGGAGTCGGTTTCGATTGACGTATGAATACTCTGCGGATAGTTTTTTGAACCGCATGTTGTAAACGGCCAAGAGCCAGTCCGAATTGATCTTGTAACAGATCCGCAACCGAACGAATACGTTTATTTTTCAAGTGATTCATATCGTCATCGTCAAGTATACCCGTTCCAAATTTCATTCCAATCAAATGATCCGTAGCGGCCAATACATCTCGTGGTAACAAGAAGGTATTGTTTTGAGGTATATTAAGATTGAGTCTCCGATTCATATTTCGTCGACCAACTCTTCCTAATTCACATTTTTGTTGAAAAAATTTCTTTTGTAATTCCTCACATAAGGACTCCGAAAATACCAGGTCCCCACCTACACAAGCAAATTGTTGATAAAACTCCAAAATTGCTTTTTCTTTTGACTCAATCCTCTTTTTCTCCTTAGCATTCGGGAAAGACAAGAAAATTTCGGGGTAGGAAACATTATCTAAAATTTCTCTTAGATTCGAACCCATAGCTGATGATAGAACTAAAATAGATATCTTTTGTTTTCTACTTACGCGAGCCCATATCCTTTCTTTTTTATCAATTGCTAATTCCGATCTTCCTCCCCAATCTGATATTATAGTCCCGGTGTATATAGAAATTCCCTTATGGTCTAATTCCGAGCGGTAGTAAATACCTGGACTTAGCAATATTTGATTGATCACAATTCGGTATATTCCATTTATTATAAAGGTTCCTAAGGAATTCATTATAGGAATGTTTCCAATAGAAATGGTTTGCTTTTGCACATCGAAACCAAAAATTAATCTCGCAGATACATATAATTCAGAAGAATAAGTAAGTGATTCATACACAGCATCCCTTTCTTTTATCGAGGGTTCTAGCAATTGATATCCTTTCGCAAATAATTGAAATGCAATTTCGTGATCTGGATCTTTAATTGTTAGAAACTTCTCAAGTTCTTCTGCCAAGCCTTGATTAATGAACCTACAAAATCCCTCGAATTGGATCTGGCTAAATCCGGGTATTGTGGACATTCCCTCATTCCCATTCCGGAGCATCTTAATCTTAAGTTTCCTATTTGTCGAAGAAAAATTCCATTATCAGCTCACTCTTTATCAATCCCTACGGGATCAATCTAGCAATCATGGAATGTATATTCTGTTTACTGAATCACATGAAATTCTAGGGAACTCCACATACGTATTTCATATATGTATTTCATACATATGAATAAAGATAATTTTGACGAAAGTTTGACTTTCGTTCGATTTAGAATCTAGATTAGAATTTAGAATAGTACGCTTAGTTTTATTTTCAAAAAGAAATTGAAGGTTATTTTTTGTTTCCTAATAATAGAATTACTGAAAAATAAAGGATTTCATTGTAGAATTCTAAAATCTAAAATAAGGTACTTACTTTTTTAAGTACTTGCTAATCTAGTTATCTACCTATTCACATATCCTTTCTTTTATCGTAATTTCACTTGTGTGGGCCAAGAAAAGAAAGTAAGGCCATAATGTATATCAGAGCAAATTTCCTATTTTTATTTTTTATTGAAAATATTTAATTTAATGCAATGAAAAATTAAAGCATGATTCCCCCTAGGAGATATGTACATAGGGGGGATCCATAGATAATAATGCTGTTCGGACCTCGAGTTTACCTATATACAGATTAGGGAAACTTTTATTCTATTTTATTACCCCATTAAGGGGGAGAATACCGATTTAAGAGTCGTTTACTGCTGCAATTCAAAAAATAAAATTCTAGTTAATGGTTCCAATTTGTTCTGAATTTTGCAGTCTGTGGCTGGAAATCCACTTTTGCTTCTTTGCTATTTCAATAGAATAGAAAGAAAAGGGGTTTTAGTAAGAAAATATGGATGAATACTTGTTCTTTTCTCGATTTTAGATCGGATTTTTTGGCGGCATGGCCAAGTGGTAAGGCAGGGGACTGCAAATCCTTTATCCCCAGTTCAAATCTGGGTGCCGCCTGATCAATAAAATACTTAGGATTATAGTACTAAATCAAACTCCAAAATTTCGTACCCTCATAAGTTGGGACAAGAGAGTAACTAAGTCTGACGATACTGGATTTTGAGAATCCATACCATAGTTCTATCCTCAAACGAGGTTTTGTTTTGGCGGCAGTGGCCCAAACGGGTAGCTACCAACAGAGATGAGGGAGCGTTTCCTTATTCTTTTATTAATTTGAATTGATTCAGGAATTTAAAACTATGAGGCCAAGGTGTCAAAAACCTTTGTATCCAAAAGCCCCTAAGGGGCATCTTTTTTCAATTTAAGATTGAAGAAGGGACTTTGCGAAGAAATATCAATACTTTCTAATTATCATACATTTTATTTATCATACATCTTACTACATATACTTCGTACATCTTATCCTACCTACATACACTAAAGTAAAGGCTACTAATTCTGTCGAGAATCAGATTGAATAGGCTGATCAAAACTCAATTTTGGAGTTGTGGAGTGGATAAGGTTTCCTTACTCTTTCATAGAAAAGCAAGAGAGAAAGTGGGGCAATAGGGTTTAGGTCAAAAATAAACATGGGTAAAGTAAGTATCCAATAAATATTTATCTATCCTAATTTTATAGTATATTTTGACGTCCTTTGAAAAAGGTAACAAAACAAAAGGAAGAAAAAATCTCTCTATTCCCGCGTTTTCTATTCAGGACATTCCCACACTCTTTATTTTTTAAGGAAAAGGTATGTGTATCATATTTATACTTAATACTCCTCAATTCTACCAGAAATCATGTAAGAATTTGACAGGAGTAAATTCCTTTAACTGATTCATTCATATCCATAGTCTTAGAGCAGAATTTTGACTCTGTACCCTGAATTCCACTATGATTATTGATCAATAGTATAATAATTCCTTCATAGAAATAGGAGACAAAATTTACATGGATATAGTAAGTCTCGCTTGGGCTGCTTTAATGGTAGTCTTTACATTTTCTCTTTCGCTAGTAGTATGGGGGAGAAGTGGACTCTAGGGATACTACTAATTGATTGAGTAGTCAAATTTCTAATTGTAGTATCAACTCTTTTCTTTAATTAATCATTTTATTTTTTATTAATCATTTTACCAAACTTTATTTTTTCTCTCTTTCTTTAGTTTTGTTTCAATCTTTTAAAAAAGTCTTTTAAGAAAGAGTCGTTCTATTCTACTATGTTTCATTCTAGTATAATAGAAATAGAAAGAAATAGAATAGAAAGAGCGATTATAGTAATTAAGAATTTCTACTAGAAGTGAGGAGTAAAAATAAAGTTCTTTACATAAGAAAATTATACTTTCTTACACGAAGCTATTCACAGCAGATCGTACATTTTCCATTTATACTCTTTTCTTATTCTTAGAAATTTTTTTGTTCTTTTTTTTGAAAGATCTCGCGTCATTTTTAAGTATGAAAGATTCGCAGGTTTTTTGCTTTTATTTACTTTTTTTCTTTTATTATAGTCAATTCTCGTATTATTTTTCTCCCTCTCCATGGATTCTTTCAATGAAGAATTGTCTTCGATTTCAATCTACTAATTCAATCTACTAATCTATTCTATGTAGATTCAAGATAATATAATAGAAAGAATCTAAAGTGTGGTAGAAAGAACTATATGTAGTTCTTTCTACCACACTTTAGGATTCCAACCAGATCCTTTCATTTAAGACTTGGATTTTTTTTTTAATCCCTTAATCATTTCTTCAATGATTAATTGGAATTCCAATTAATCGTTTTGGCTAGCTGTTTTTACATAAATAATAAGTAAAAAGGCAGTAGGAACTAGAACGAACAATGCAGTAGCAATAAATGCGAGAATATTTACTTCCATAACCTCTTTTTTTTTTTCACAATAACTCGGGATGTAATCCCATGGAGAGAAAAAAGGGGTATCCCTGTAAATTCAAGGGGAGGACTTGCATTCTGATAATACTGAATCAATTCAATATTATGAATATTGGATCTATCAAATCAATTCATGGTTGATAGTGGAATAATATAACATAGGAAGATCCCTTATCCATACTAAGAAATAGGTTTTTTGATTGGATTCGGAACCCTCCATTTTCCATCCTTTTCGACTTTTGCTTTTCTATATATATATGTAGAGCCAAGAATCTTTCTTATCCAATTTCCTTTCCTTTTTCTTTTTTCTTATAGTTATACATACAATTATGTATGTATGTATTATATAACCGACTTTCTATGGGTCACATAGACATCTAAATAAACAGTAGAAGTAGAAATGAGATGGGAAAAGAGGATCTTAAATAAAAAAGATCCAATATTTGAATTTAGGAAAAAGAGCGTTTGCTTGGTTTTTTTTAGGTTACTGTCAATATCTGCTTTTTGGGTCTAAAGATGAGAGCGGATTCATAAAAAAAGAGTCGACAAATGGATTGAGAATGAGGTAGATTCTTTCCAAGAATTCATTGAACATACACAAACAAAGTTGGAACTACAAAATGGAAGTGGTGTGGTTTAACCCCTACAAAGGAACTAATTATAGTAAATTAATTCTCTAACAATAAACGAATCCAATTTGTGTCTGGATTGAATTTCGGTATTTTACCGGAATTCTATTCTTTAAGATAAGAGTCAAATAGGAAGTTAAAGTTAAAATGAGGATGGTATCATCATATCATAAAAATAGAGTAATATCCTAAATTATACTAATCCACATATGCTATGTATGTCTTTCCTTATCAAGCGGAAGTAGTTAAAAAAAAAGGAAAGATGAATTTTTCCATTCATTGAACCCTAGTTCGGGACTGACGGGGCTCGAACCCGCAGCTTCCGCCTTGACAGGGCGGTGCTCTAACCAATTGAACTACAATCCCTGCGGGGTGTATGGCATACCTATTCTTAAATAGAACCCTAAAAAGATTCGTCTGTCGGACTCTAAGAAATAGATGAATCATCTACTGCTACACCCACATAGGATATGTGGGTATAGTGAGAGTGGCATAACTAGTATGCCGCGATTTTTTATCCCTAAAATAAAAACAACTGATAATCCACCTTTCATTAAGAAAGACTGTTTTTTTTGTAAGAAAACAATCAGAAAAATTCTGATATTTTTATTTTTTTTTATGGAAGAAAAAAATGGATTTAGTTCATATTCACTAAGCCCTAGATTTTTGGGCCGAGCTGGATTTGAACCAGCGTAGACATATCGTCAACGAATTTACAGTCCGTCCCCATTAACCGCTCGGGCATCGACCCAGGAAGAATTTATTCTAGGGTTTTTGATAATCTATGATTATCCTATTTTTATAATACTCCCTACCCCCAGGGGAAGTCGAATCCCCGCTGCCTCCTTGAAAGAGAGATGTCCTGAACCACTAGACGATAGGGGCATCACTAGACGATAGTGCTATATAGAACCACTCGTCATTATACTATAATGATAGTATGAGCAATTTTTTGGAATTGTCAATATACTCGAATCGAAGAGTATAAATAAATCAAAGCAAAAAGTCTTTCCTACTTTTCTGTTATGCTTTCAATGGTTAGGTTAATTCACGGATCATACCCTGCTTTTTAGGGAAATTCCTTTTACTTTTAAAGGGTTAAGAATAGATTAATAAAAAGATTCTAGATTAGTTCAGTAGAGATATTGATTTGATTGCTCTAACAGGAAAAAGAGTTCAATTTCATTTATTTTTTGCAATTTAAACTCTGTGCTTGGTTCAGTGTTCAGACCAAAAATACGGGCATCTCATACTAAACGAAGTCATAAAATTCAATAAAAAACAGAGACATTTTCAAAAAAAAGACAAAAAAGTGAATTAATTTAGTAGAAAAGTACTCTATCGAATTTGAACCGATGACTTCGGTCTTGCCGTGACATTACTCTACCACTAAGGGAAAAGCCCTTTATCGGATTTGAACCGATGACTTATGCCTTACCATGGCATTACTCTACCACTGAGTTAAAAGGGCTTTTTATTCAAAATTATTCAAAAATTAGCCACTTTCATTTACCATTATAGGTCTACTGCATAATGTACAAAATATATGTATATATTAATGTACATAATATATACATATATACATATATATATGTAGAGATTTTATTTTCTATATTGAGATATAGAAGTTTATTCATGGTGAGGTTTAAAAAGGCCAAAGGAGTAATAAAAACTGCTGTTAAAAAAAAGGTAAACTTTGTTTTTTTTTTATCTTTTCAGGTGCTCAGAATGTTCTGCAGAATTAGGACTTTTTTCTTCTATTGGAAGATCTTATGATGAGAACTTTCTCCATTTATGTTTTATTTCCCTTAATTCTAATTGGGGGTATAAAAGAATTCGTCCTCTTCATATACCCATATGTCGAGGGTATTGTATTAATTTTCATCTTATCTGTTTTGGTGCGAGATTAAAACAATTTTTCACAGGTATTCTTTGGAAAAACCTTCAAGTTCAAAACTTTTCCATTTTTCAGTTTTGAACGGATTTGTTGCAGCAATTTTCAACGGGTACCTTTGGAAATAGTACTTGAATATTATCCAAAAAGTGTATTTTGAACAAACTATATTGGAGTTTTATCAACAATTTTATTCTAAAAAGTGGGCAGTCGAATTTATACTGTAGAGTATAAAAATTATTATACAGCCTGAAGAAAAGTAAGAAAGGGATTGATGGGTACTGTCGCCTATATCTCTTACTGTATATTGTAGGAATAATCAAACTATAGAATACGAAGAATACGATCCTAATCGAAATGCATACATTTGGTTCATACGCTAGTGGCAGGGTAAGAAGAGATTTTTTTACAGACCAGAGAGAGGCCATCTAAATCCTAAATTAAAGGCCTGCGATTGAAGTACCAACTGCTCACTTTTCTCCGTAGGTGGGTGGGATTAGCCTCCTCCTCGAATGGCTGCCCTTGACAAAGGGTAGTGTTGGTATCATAATCTACATGTAGCGGGTATAGTTTAGTGGTAAAAGTGTGATTCGTTCTATTAATAACTGAATTTGAAATCATATTCATATACTTAAGGTATCCTTAAGTTTTTTATATTCATATTCCGATGAAAACTTTAGTTCTTATAAAGGATTTAATCCTTTTCCTCTCAATAGTATATTGAGGAAGAATATACATTCTCGCGATTAGTATCCAAAGACTAATTAAATTTGCATGCAAAATACAAATTTGATTATGGGTACAGAGACGCGAAGCACAATTTTGCATTGGATTAAGTATTCCAATTGAATACTTATGAGTAAAGGATCCATGGATGAAGATACAAAAAAGTTTATTTCCAATCGTAACTAAATCTTCTTTTAGTAAAAAAAAAAAAAGAAATGGAAGCCCAATAGCTAAAAAACGATAGTTTTGGTTTACTAGAACCATCAGAATATTGTTTCAGCTCGGTGGAAACCCAACTCTTTTCCTCAGGATCTCTTGAATGAAATTAGGGAACGAAGTAAGTAGATTAGATAGATATTTAGGAGAATTTCTATCCCCTACTCTATAGGGATCATCTAGAAAGCGGAGAACTTTGGTTCCATTCAGACGGAAAAGCTAACATAGATGTTAAGTGGTGAGAATAGCCATAAAGGAGCCGAATGAAATAAAAATTTCATGTTCGGTTTTGAATTAGAGACGTTAAAAATAATCAACCAACGTCGACTATAACCCCTAGCCTTCCAAGCTAACGATGCGGGTTCGATTCCCGCTACCCGCTCCATTCTGTATAAAAAAACTATTCTATTTCTCTAGACATGGTAGAGACTTGTATTCAACCTTTTTCATCCACCTGTTTCTGGCCCTACAGAGCGGAGTAGAGCAGTTTGGTAGCTCACGAGGCTCATAACCTTGAGGTCACGGGTTCGATTCCCGTCTCCGCACTTAGCAGTCCATATGAATAAATGGACTATACCATTTGTATAGATATGGTAGAGGGCTATATCCAAACCCTTTTTTTATTCATCAGGCAAAAAAGAAAAAGAAATAAAAGAAAGGCACAGTCTATTCCCCTTTCTCTTTTTTGTCTCGGTGAATCCCCAGTTTAGGGCACCCTCTTGGCAAGTTCGA